CAAACCACCTGTGCACTGGGTCCAATGTGAGTAGGATCGCTTAGCCAGGCTTCATAATTGGAAAAACGAGCACCGTGGAAATACATGCCACTCAGCCAAAGAAAAATGATGGAGAGTTGTCCGAAATGGGCACTAAATACTTTTCGAGAGATCTCCTCCAAATCGCTGGTATGGCTATCGAAGTCGTGAGCATCAGCATGTAAGTTCCAGATCCAAGTGGTAGTATCAGGTCCCTTAGCTATGGTTCTTGAGAAATGACCCGGTCTGGCCCATTCCTCGAAAGAAGTTTTTATGGGATCTCTATCTACCAAAATTTTTACTTCTGGTTCCGGCGAACGAATAATCATTGAGTCCTCCTCTTTCCGGACAACACATACAAAGAAACCCGCCAACAGTCAGTCAAGTAATTAGTGAACCTATGAGAGATGCTTAGAGTTAGTTTCTTTGTTTTCTACTTCTATACTTCTATCTCCCATCTATTTATTTATTTTATTTAGTTATTCACTAGAGCAAGTATGTCTGGAAGTCGATCCAGGGCAAGTGTTCGGATCTATTATGACATATCCACGCGGCGCTCAACGGACCTCTTGAATCTTTTTTAATCTTATAAAACCCTTTACAGGCTAAAAATTTTTTAAAAACATTTTTTTGTACAACCTTGGGGTATTCCTATCTCAATTTGAAGTCCCTAAATGAAGCTGCTACTTTCTACTTTAATGGCGTATATAAAAAATATTCCTTTATTCCATTCCAAATCACGGGAGCGGTCATTAGTCATTACTAGGATAAGAGACATTGCTGCGAGGGTCTCTTTTCTTTTATTAATTTGAATAGAATAGGAGAAAAAAATAAATTTTCTACCGTATCCCTCCATCGTTTATCCCTATGAAATACCAGACGAAATAGAATGGTCTTAGAAAGGATATAATGAAATTCTTTGGTTGTTTCTTACTAGATAAACAGATAAACGATCCTTTTTATTTTACTAATAGGGCTACCAAATAATTCTTTTTTCATTATACCAAACAAAAATAGATACGAAAATTAGAAAGAAAGAAAATTATAAAAAAAAAAACAAAAAGAGTTTCTTATTCGAAACGCCCCGTGATCTTCAACCAATTCTGCGCTTGAATATAATTACCAGGAGTAAGCGCAATAGCTTGTTTCCAATACTCGGCGGCTTGGTTCAACCAAGCCTCCGCAATTTCTGAATCTCCCTGCCGAACGGCCTGTTCTCCCCGGTCGGAATAGGTGGGTCAATTCCTTTCCTTAGAACCGTACTTGATAGTTTCCCGCCTCATACGGCTCGGCAATCAATTCTTTTGGTGTCCCGGGTTTTCGCGGGTTAACCAAAAGAGGTTAATTCCATAAGCATGAGTATGAGTTTCAAACTTGACTTTTGATTAAATTAATAATCAGCCTTACTTTCATTTTATCTTTTCTCCCACCGTCAGAAGAATAACATAGAAGCATTTCGACTATAGTTAGAATTTTCTGAAAGGTATCTATCTCGGTTTCATATAAAAATTGATATAGAATCTTTGAAAAAGCGCTTTCTTCCTAAGAAAGAAAAGACTTACTGTCTTTGGGATCTGATGCTACACCGCTGCTGAATACCTTAGGGGATCCACTTTATTACATAAGTGGATTCCTTACTTTTATCTCATATCATGACATAAATAAGCAGTTTTTATTGGATCGGCATCGGCCAAAACCTCGCGAATTGGTCTTTACGGTGCTTCCTCTATCAATTAGATCCTTTATCCATAGAATAAACTATCTAGGCATATCGATTTCTTCATATTTCGACTTTTATGAAGTTTCTTTCTTTGCTACAGCTGATAAAAATCGTTTTTTGCACGATGCATATGTAGAAAGCCTATTTTTTTTTTTCTAGTATTTAGTAGTGTATTTGCTCTTTGTCCCCCCCCTTTTTTTTTCCTTTCCTTTTTTATTTCTATAGTCGAGATAGTCGCACGTAATGACAGATCACAGCCATATTATTAAAAGCTTGGGGTAAGAATGGATTTCGTTCGAGTGCCCGAAAATAATATTCTAAAGCTTTTGTATGTTCTCCGTTACTTGTGTGGATAAGACCTATGTTATAGAGTATATAGCTTCGATCGTAGGGATCAATTTCGAGTCGCATAGCTTCATAATAATTCTGTAAAGCTTCCGCATAATTGCCTTCAGATTGAGCTGACATCCGTTACGGTCGTCATTCGATTCAAAAAATTCTCCGTTTCAGAACCGTACATGAGATGAAAATCTCATACGGCTCCTCCCTTATGTGCATAATGAGAATAATAATACATGGAATCAAAAAAGATTGAAATATTCTCATCTCATTATGAACTGAGTGGGGCTAATGTTTTTACAAGAAATCTCTAGCCAACCTTCCTGCAAAAGCTTTTTCTTATTCTTAATATCACGCGTGTTGGTACTGGTACTAGATAAAACTGTAAACTCCAACAATTTCTTTGTTCTCAACGCCCCTTAA